TTACATTTTCATTACTATCAATTCGATATGTGTTTAAAAAAGGAGCCTTTTCGTTGTTTTTGATCATTAATAAATCGAATAAACGAAAGCTTGTTTTCATAATTTTAGGTCCTTCTTTACCCCACAGAGACATTGAATAGAATGAGCTGCTTTTTTTGCCACTGTAATTTTGAAAATAAACGTTTAAATGTCCTTCAAAAGTAAGTAAATAGATCCGAAACATATAAAAGGCGGTTAATCCTGCCGTAGAATAAGCTATTATTGCAAAAATCGGTGAATACAACCAACTATCACTAAGAATTTCATCTTTGGACCAAAAACAAGCAAGAGGTGGAATACCACAAAGAGAAAGTGTACCTAATAAAAAAGAAGTTTTTGTAATTGGTACATGTTTTCTTAAACCGCCCATAAGAACCATATTCTGACTTTTATCTGGAGAATACCCAACAATAGCTTCCATCGAATGAATAATAGATCCAGATCCTAAAAACAACAATGCTTTCGAATAAGCATGAGTAATCAAATGAAATAAAGCAGCTTGATAAGAACCCATACCTAAAGCTAACATCATATAACCCAATTGAGACATTGTAGAATAAGCTAAACCTCTCTTAATATCTTTTTGAGCAAGAGCTAAAGTAGCTCCTAAAAACAATGTTATTATACCGATCAAAGATATTAGATTTAATATGTAAGGTATAGCTATGAAAAGAGGAAGAAGCCGAGCTACAAGAAAAATTCCTGCTGCTACCATCGTAGCAGCATGTATAAGAGCCGAAATAGGGGTAGGCCCTTCCATGGCATCGGGTAACCAGACATGAAGGGGAAATTGAGCAGATTTCGCAACTGCGCCGGCAAATAATAGGAAGGCACATAAAGTAACAAATAAAGGATTAACTTCATTATTGGAAACCAAGTTATTGAATATTTCAAACAAATCCCGAAATTCAAAACTACCTGTTATCCAATAAAAACCTAAAATTCCTAATAATAACCCAAAATCCCCGACACGATTAGTTACAAACGCTTTTTGACAAGCATTCGCCGCACTAGGTCGGGTGAACCAAAAACCTATTAATAGATAAGAACACATTCCAACTAATTCCCAAAAAATATAAATTTGTATTAAATTAGAACTAGTAACTAATCCCAACATTGAAGTATTGGAAAAACTCATATAAGCAAAAAATCTCACATATCCCCGATCATGAGACATATAATTGTCACTATAAATAAGAACCATAATCCCAACACTAGTGATTAATATTGACATAATAGAAGTAAGTGGATCAACCAAGCAGCCAAACTCTAAAGAAAAATCATTATTGATGGTCCAAGACCATACATATTGATAAACAGAATTGTTATTTAGTTGCTGAATAAAGAAATGGGCTGAAAAAATCATAACTATACTTAATAATAAAACACTCGGAAAAGCCCACATACGGCGAAGATTTTTAGTTGCCGTTGGAAAAAGTAGAAGTCCAGCTCCTATTAACATAGGAACTGGAAGTGGAATGAACGGTATGATCCATGAATATTGATATGTATATTCCATATAAAAATAAATAAAAAAAAATTATCTTAATTAATTGTTTCTGATTCACCAGTTCTTATTTCTTTTCTTTTGAAAGCGGTCGATTAATAAAAAAAATTAAGATATATAAAATAAAACTTAAATAGAATTTCCCAGGTTTAATTATTCGGAATCTTTCCAAACTACTTCAAATCAAATATTTCAAATGAAGATGAAGAGTTAGGGTTAGTCAAATGATATGAACAATTTACGAGTGAAAAAGAAATATGTACTTTGTTTATTATTAGTTTATTATTAAATTTATTATTAAAAATTTATTATTAATATTGAATTGTTAATATGAAATTCAAATTATTAAGTCCAATTTTATGAAGATAAAAACGAAAAATTGCAATTTCGGTCTAATTATTACGTATTACAATAATTTATTTATATCTATAGAGCAAGGATAAATAATGACGGCAAAAAAGTATTTAATATGAATCATAGGGCCCATAACTTGACTCATAAAACCTATTTCCCATAAAACAAAACCAATTTATTGCAGTTTGGTTCGGCTATTCCCAATCATTAAGAAATTTTTTTAGAACTAATTGATTGTCTTCCATTACAATAAAAGCTATTTGTAGGAAATGCTTTGGTATCCCACACTTTTTTTATGTAAAATAAAAGGGAGGGGCAAAAAAATGGCTTTTAGAAAGTATTTTGTATATTTTAATCAATTAACTACTAGGCTTAGGCTCATTCGAGTTTGAAAATGAAAATTCCTTTCTTCGAACTTGACCAATTTAATTAATATAATAGAAAAAGAAAATTTATTACATTTTTTTTATTAAGCAGGAGAGGGATTGAGTTTTTCAATCTTTCGATGTATTTTATTACATGGAAGAATGGAACATGACAAAACTAGAAAGCAAAGACCCAACCCCTTTTGTTTGTATTTTTGATTTTATCAACTTCAATCTATTCTATTTGGCATAGTAGATCTTATTGTTCTTAGTAATATTTTAGACAATTTTTCCATACACCTTTTATGATGAGGGGAATGTAATTTAGAGAATAGCTAGCTAGAGATATAGTAAAGAACAATTGATTTTGAACAATAGATGTCTTTCACATCCAACCGATGAACCGATTATAATTTAAAAATGGCAGTGCCAAAAAAGCGCACCTCTAGTTCAAAAAAACGTATTCGTAAAAATATTTGGAAAAGGAAAGGGTATTGGGCAGCATTGAAAGCTTTTTCGTTAGCGAAATCTCTTTCTACCGGTAGCTCAAAAAGTTTTTTTTGTGTGACAAATAAATAATCAAACAATAGACTAAATAATGTGAATCGGTCTAATTCAAAAAAGAGTCTCATTTTTGTTATAATTTATTTATAAGTTTTTTTTTTCTAAAGTTTAGAAGTTATCAAGATTATAAATAATATTAATCTAATAATAATAATTAATAATAGATAATAATCTAAATTACTATTTCATTTTTATTAAAAAAAAAAAAAATTATTTCCATTCTCTAATGTTTTAACCTGATCAATAACAATATAAAATGGAATTCATTTTGTTTTGTTATTTTTTAGTAGAAATAATAATTCGGTTGTCTACTGAATTCAAAAAGTGAATGGTATTCTTTTGTTTGAAAAAAGAATAAACGCAAGCACAAGGTTTCACCTTTTGTTTTGGTATGTTTTATCATTTTCAAGATGGGGATTATCACCTTCCCCATCGACTTGACTCGATAATCAATTTACTTTTTAGTTCTATCCATGGATTGAAGTCAAAATTATCTAGTTCAAAATGTTCCGTTTTATTTTCAGGAGACCATAAAGTAATAAACTATGAAACGAAAAACCCCGTTGTTAGTTAAGTTAAAAAACGGATACCCTAAAATAAATAAAAAACAAAACTATTATAAGAATAATTAATATTATTAACGAAAACGTTTAGATTAAATGCCGCCCAATTTTGAAACAAATTTTTAGTCATCAATTTGAACCTTTCCTAAAAAATATTGAATTAACCCCCTCAATCTCGACGATTGAATAAAAATAGGTTATTATGATTTCGAATAAGCCGCTATGGTGAAATCGGTAGACACGCTGCTCTTAGGAAGCAGTGCTAGAGCATCTCGGTTCGAGTCCGAGTAGCGGCATGTCTTTTTCTAAATTCTAAAAGAGTAAGCCCTATAATAAATTCAATTCCCTATTTCAATTCCTATAATTGAGGCCCCCTTTTTAATAAATTTTATGATATTTTCAACTTTAGAGCGTATATTAACTCATATATCCTTTTCGATCATTTCAATTGTAATTACAATTCATTTGATAACTTTATTTGTCGATGAAATCGTAGGACTATATGATTCATCAGAAAAGGGGATGATAGCTACTTTTTTCTGCATAACAGGATTATTAGTTACTCGTTGGATTTATTTTGGGCATTTACCATTAAGCGATTTATATGAATCATTAATTTTTCTTTCGTGGGGTTTTTCCATTATTCATATGATTCCGTATTTTAAAAAACAAAAAAACCATTTAAGCGCAATAACGGCGCCAAGTGTTATTTTTACCCAGGGTTTCGCTACTTCAGGTCTTTTAACCGAAATGCATCAATCCGCAATATTAGTACCTGCTCTCCAATCCCATTGGTTAATGATGCACGTAAGTATGATGGTATTGGGCTATGCAGCTCTTTTGTGTGGATCATTATTATCACTAGCTCTTCTAGTCATTACATTTCGAAAATTCATAAGGATTTTTAGTAAAAGCAATAATTTATTAACGGAGTCGTTTTCCTTTGGTGAGATTCAATACGTGAATGAAAGAAACAATGTGTTACAAAACACTTCTTTGATTTCTTCTCAGAATTATTACAGATATCAATTAATTCAACAATTGGATCGATGGAGTTATCGTATTATTAGTTTAGGGTTTATCCTTTTAACCATAGGCATTCTTTCGGGAGCAGTATGGGCTAATGAAGCATGGGGATCCTATTGGAATTGGGATCCAAAAGAGACTTGGGCATTTATTACTTGGACCATATTTGCGATTTATTTACATATTCGAACAAATAAAAATTATGAAAGCGTAAATTCTGCAATTGTGGCCTCAATGGGCTTTCTTATAATTTGGATATGCTATTTTGGGGTTAATCTATTAGGAATAGGGTTACATAGTTATGGTTCATTTACATTACCATCTAATTGAATAAGGTACTTGACAACTAGAAGCCTGGGGCAGCATACGTATATATATGAAACCCTCATGTAAACCATCAAGAACCATTTGAATCATTCCATTTCCATTACTTGATTCAAATGGTTCTCGAAAATGTCAAAAATATCTGGTTATATATAGAATTCCAATTTTTTATTTAACTTAAAAACAGAAAAAGACTTTTTTTGTACAATGAACGATTTTAAAAATCATCAGGTTTTTTATTTTGGTTTATTGACAAAAACTATCTATAAAAAAAATTTGATATAATAGCTTCGACCTTGTCAACTGATAATGAGAAAACGAAATCGGGATAAATACCAATACCTATTACAGGTAAAAGGATAGAAATAGAAATAAATAACTCTCGCGGTCCAGAATCAAAAAAATAAGAGTTTGGGGCATTAAAAAGCTTGTATCCATAGAACATCTGGCGTAACATAGATAATGAATAAATAGGAGTTAATATCATTCCAATTGCCATTACAAAAGTAATTAATACTTTTGTCATTAAAAGATATTTTTGGCTAGTAAGTATTCCAAAAAAAACTATCAATTCGGCAACAAAACCGCTCATGCCCGGTAATGCAAGCGAAGCCATTGATAAGATACTGAAAGTCGTGAATATTTTTGGAATTGCGATAGCCATTCCGCCCATTTCGTCGAGATAAATAAGTCGTATTCTATCATAACTCGTTCCGGCCAAGAAAAAAAGCGCAGCGCCAATAAATCCGTGAGAAATTATTTGTAAAATGGCCCCATTGAGCCCTGTATCGCTTATAGAACCAATTCCTATAATTATGAAACCCATATGAGATACAGAGGAATAGGCTATTCTTTTTTTTAAATTACGCTGACCAGGAGATGTTAAAGCTGCATAGATAATTTGAATTGTGCCCACTATCATCAACCAGGGAGAAAATATAGAATGGGCATGGGGTAATAATTCCATATTGATCCGAACCAACCCATACGCTCCCATTTTTAATAAGATTCCGGCTAAAAGCATACAAGTACTATAATGTGCCTCTCCATGGGTGTCTGGTAACCATGTGTGTAGGGGTATGATCGGTGATTTGACAGCAAAAGCAATAAGAAATCCAATATAGAATATTATTTCCAGGGCTACAGGATACGATTGATTAGCTGATGTTTCAAAATTTAATGTCGGTTCAGTGGAGCCATATAAACCAATACCCAGAACTCCTATTAATAAAAAAACGGAACCTCCGGCAGTGTACAAAATAAATTTTGTAGCTGAATACAAACGTTTCTTTCCCCCCCACATGGATAGAAGTAGATAAACGGGAATTAATTCTAACTCCCACATGATGAAAAAAAGTAAAAGGTCTTGAGAAGAAAATGGTCCTATTTGACCGCTATACATTGCTAACATTAGGAAATGGAATAGTCGGGAATCTCGAGTAACGGGCCAAGCCGCTAAAGTAGCTAAAGTTGTGATAAATCCTGTCAGTAAAATGGGTCCTATAGAAATTCCATCTATTCCCAATCTCCAGTAAAAATCAAAAAAATTGATCCATTGATAATTCTCCGTTAGTTGCATTAACGGATCATCCAATTGGAAATGATAACCGAATGCATAGGTTGTTAGAAGGAGTTCCGTTATGCATATAGATATAGTATACCATCTTATTACCTTATTTCCTCTATGAGGAAGAAAGAAAATTAAGGAACCCGCGGTTATTGGCAAAACTACAACTAGCGTTAACCAAGGAAAATTATTCATAGTAAAAACAAAATAAACTTGGACCAGAAAAACCCGTGCTCGAAATAAATATATTTTGAGCGCGGGTTTTTGTCGGTAAAGGTAAAAAAATCAAATGTATTCGAGTAGGGTTTTCTGGAACGTATTAATAAGCTAGACCCATACTTCGAGTTGTTTCATGCCATAAATAAACGCGAACACTCAAGAAATCCGTTGGACAGGCGGATTCACATCTCTTACAACCGACACAGTCCTCTGTTCTTGGAGCAGAAGCGATTTGCTTAGCTTTACATCCGTCCCAAGGTATCATTTCTAATACATCGGTTGGGCAGGCTCGCACACATTGAGTACACCCTATACACGTATCATAAATCTTTACTGAGTGTGACATTGGATCTATAAATTTTTGAACGTCAGAAATTTTCGATCTAGTAAATTTGTAAATGAATCATATATTTAAACACCAGATGAATCAATAATTTACCAGAAATTTTGAAGCAATCTACTTCTGGATCGACTCGCGCGATAGAGCCAAGATACTTTGATTTCTTACATTTTCGAAAATGTGGATTAGATTTAATGTATGGGCATGTTAATTTGAATTTATGAATATTCTAATTTCTATGATTAATACTACTTATTCAACAAATTCGATTGATTGATACGAGTTGATTTTCTGTTACGATAAATTGACGAAACAATAGCCGGTCCAATAGCTGCTTCAGCGGCGGCAATAGCTATAACAAAAATGGAGAAAATATTTCCTTTTAATTGCCGGCTATCAAAAAAATCAGAAAATGTTACGAAATTTATATTAACCGCATTCAGTATAAGTTCAAGACACATAAGGGCTCTAACCATATTTCGGCTCGTGATCAATCCATAGATACCGATAGAAAATAAGTAGGCACTCAAAACAAGTACATGCTCGAGCATCATTGACTAACTCCTTATCAATTTTGATTCATTTCAATATGAACTGAACAACAATTCAACAGATTCAATTGACTAGAATAT